AGATTTCATTTTCCCGTCTTTTTTGGCATGAGGGCAATTTCCTTAAGGAAATTGGGAAATTCACGACATGATTTTATCAAACCCGTGTTTTTGGGCATAACATCGATTTACTGACTAATAATTACCGGGCCTCGAATCATGACAACTTTCATCTTTCCCGTCTTTTTTCTATTTTCCTTAGGGCCATGTTTTTTATGACTTTTGACAGTTATAGGGAGATAAAAACATGTCATTATCCAAGACCGCTTCCCCAGGTAAAATCATTTGATGACATTTGACAGTTATAGGGTGCAAGGCTCTCTCCTCTATCTCCTCAACTCCTCCGTCTGGACAAATAGAATATCGCACCCGCTTCTCAACACAAGGACCAACCCCGTGTTCCGCTTGTCCTAACTGCTCGCACCTTACTCATCCTTGCTTCTTCCTTGCTTCTTTCTGTCAGCCCTTCGTGCCTTTCGATTCAACCTTCCCTTGCTCCCCGATAGATAGTGCGTGTAGATGAAACCCAGGGGAAGGCCTATTCTTTCAGTCAGATTCTTTCGCTTTCATCTTCTTCTTATTGATTAAGCATCAGACTCGCTCCCTTTTTTAAATAACCTGGTTTATCTCCTTTTGACTAGCCCTTATATCTCGCACCTTCGGGGCAGTGAAGAGCATAGAAAGGGGACTCGTCAGGACTAGCCGGAGTCGAGGCTAAAGGCGGGGAGGAAGCATTGAGACCCAACCATAAGGACAGGTACGCGGTCAACAGCTCCAGGTGAGGAAACAAACCCTGCTTACTTCTATAATATAACAACGGGATATGACCTAAAACGCTCAGCCCCTGGGGAATGAGATGTTTACACTGCGGATTTGAGTAAATAAGCGCGGTCACACAAGGTCATTTACCCGGTCTGCAGATTGAGGAGTAACTCTTTTTAGCACGGGATAGAGAATAATGAGTCTTTGCAACTATAAATAACATCGAATGAGGGGCTTGCTTTCCCGTTGCAGTTGTTGAGGCTTTCACGTGTGGTTCTGCTCCTGACACTGGTGGCAAATCAATCACGGTCAGCAGCTCTGCTACTACTGCCTGCATTTGTTATCAGCCTGCGGGTCTTCGTGGTCCTTGGGACTCAAGGGCAGCCGAGGAAGCAACAACATTCACACGGGGGGACCTGTCAAACCATAAGACGCAGCAGTCACGTCACGGGCCGCTCCAACAAGGAGTGAACGGACGCGTAAAGCTACAGGTGATCATTTCTCCCGGAAAGATAACTGGGCATTGGCATTTCCTCCTGTTTACGGTACGAGACGAAGCAAAGCATAGTCGAAGGTCAAGGGTAACCTACATTTCCTCCTGTTTACGGGAAGTGGTTAGGGATTCTTTGATTTCACCCGGCCAGGTCTCAGTGTCCGCTGCAGCTCCTGGTCATGTAAGGTCGGTCCCCGGAAACAACCACTGCTTCTTCTTCTGAGGGTACGGGGAGGCAGGAAGCATCCGGTGATGAGGTTCCCGGTACGAGAGGAGGTTCCAAAGGCCCGAGAAAGATCACTGTTGAGGATTATCCGAGTCGGGTCAGACGAGAAGACTAACTAAAAAGACCTAGTTTACTCTCCATGGAATGAATTCTCTCTTTTACCGATCGGAGCGACACGGAGCCTTCAGCCAACCGTACTTAAAGCTAAGCGAGAAAGCCAAACCCTTGGTCACGTAAGAGTTATGCTATTTAAAGAGCCCCAAAACCGGGAAGCAATCGACACGACTTTTTCTGACCGCTTGATTTTTTGCGACTATAAATAACGTCGAATGAGGTGAGCCCGAGGGTACTTACTTCACAGTGCGATATCATTAATTGCAAAGCAGCGTAGTCGAGATAGAAGCGACAGGTCTGTTCAAGCTGAGGAAAGCACTGGCTCTGATGAAGTTGTTACGGACGGCGGTAAGCATTGGGTAGGTGTAAAGCCACGAACGGAGGCGTAGTCGAGAGATAAGCGTCAAGCAACAAACAGTTGAAGTTTCCCCGGCTCGGTCCGATACTCGTGACGTGAGGTCTGTGATTGATGACATTGACTTTACCCGGTCTGCTCCTGGTAGGTAAGATACGCTTCCCGCTCTTGTTGTTGAGGTAAAGGACTGGTATCGATCGGGCCAGGTAGGATCTTCCGCGGACAAGTCACCTGATGCTTTTACGCGGGGTTCGACTGTCGAGAGTGGGGTGATGGAATGAAGCGAGAAGCAGCCTAAGATAGCTTTTCGGCACCCCGGCAGCTTTGATAGTCGGGAATAGGAAGTCTGTCTTACGTCTGCCGTAGTTCCGGCTAAAAGCCTGGTAGGTACGCTCCTGGTTCATTATTAGTAGATCTTTACACGGCCTGGGACAGGAAAGCCACAAGTGTGGTTGTCCCCAAATCGCGGTCATTCCACTACGAGGGTGCGAGACGAAGGGCCGAGACGTGAGGCAAGAGTGACTAGCGCTTATAGTTTGTTGGAGAAGAAAGCAGTTGGAAAACAAAGGAGAGGTTTGCTTTGCGCTTGGCTGCTGACCTAAGTAAGGTATACGTTCCAATACCCGACTATCAAATCCCATGCGGTGGAGTAGAAGGGAGAAAGGCTAGCTTTGCCTTTTACGGGGTGCAGTCAGCTGGCGGGAAAGGACAGGTGTGCATCTTGGCTTGTTTGTGAAAGACTATCTGCGAGACAAGCGCAAATCACGCATTCCTCAAACCTAAGCTACCATTCATTGTTCACCCCACATTTGTGCGACCCTTTAGGGAATAATAAAATATAATTAATACCCTTTTTGTTTGTTTCCCTTAGATTTTATATATTGTACTTTAGGGAATAACCGAACCCTGGGAACCGGGGATATTACAATAAATAAAAAAAAGGAAAATGAAAAATAATCTTTATAGTAATCATTTACATTGTATTAGAAGTTTATCAAATACTAAATATAGTTATTATTGGAAAGAACTTAGAGAATCGATTGAAAAGGTATCATATAAAGTTGTGTTTCCAGGTAATGTCCATGCCTATACTCTATTTCAGATGCCTTACCCTAAATGTACAGATTTTGAGGTGCTTATATTAGCTTTTATAGAACTTATAGAAAGGTATGCTTACCAGATTAACAGCTCCTATAAAAAGATAACCCTCGGATATACAATGGTATTACCAACTGCTGGTTATATAACAGTAACCTTATGTACTGCTATACCTTTGAATGATCTTATTCGAGGTCATAGAATTCAAAAGAAGGTTATCTATGATAAGGTTGCTATGGAAGTTTGGACTTACGGTGAGAAGTATCAGGATGCCTTCATCAAGGGTGTATTTATTAATGTCTATTATGAACATAAGGATACAATTATTTCATTAGATGGTTCTATGATCCCTAACATGTTAGATAGAATCATTAAGGTCATGGAGTCAGATATAACAAGTCAGGATTTATTAGATGTCAGATCACTGAAGAATGCTGAACATAGTCGTATACCCGATAAGATTAATGCTTTAAGAGAATATACTGTAAAGAAGCGTAGTCCTTTCATTGTTGCTGATATAGAAACAGTATTTGTAAATAATGTTCATGTTCCTTATGCTGCTGGTTTCTTGACGGTAGAGCCTACTGACGATCTTACTAGAATACCTAATCAATCGATAAGTACCTACTTTAGTGAGGATCACCTCCCTTTATATCCTAACTTTGAGGAAAGAAGTTACAAATTATTATACTACTTCCTATCTAGCATGGAGGAGAATGTTATATGGTCAGAGGGCAAGCTTAAAACTGTCTATTTCCATAACCTAGCCCGATTTGATGGAATTATCATTCTTAAGCATTATACTGATCGTGGTATTAAGGTCAAGACTATTATGAGGAACAATATGATCTACGAATTGAGGGTTAATATTAAGAATCAGCATATCCTACGTTTTAGAGACTCTTGCCTCTTATTACCAAGTCCTCTTGCATCACTAGGAAAAACCTTATGCCCAGAATTAGGCCCTAAAGGTACCCTTCAATATGAGGATCTTACAGTATCTGATCTACAAGCTAAGAAAGATGAACTAATCAAGTATCTTAGACAGGATATCCTCATTCTAGGTGGTGTCATGTTGAAGGCTCAGGAGATTAACTGGGGTCAGTATAGGATTGATATAAATATGACTATGACTATCTCTTCGCTAGCCCTGAGGATCTTTCGTCAAAAGTACTTTGATGATAAAGCCTTTCACATCAACATACCTAATCGACTCCAGGACACCTTTATCAGGCGAGGTTATTATGGTGGTCATGTGGATGTCTATAAGCCCTATGGTGAAAATTTGTACTACTATGACGTGAATTCTTTATATCCCTTTATTATGAAATCTTATCCTATGCCTAGTGGTGTCCCGGTTTGGAAGAATAATCTGGAGAGCGTGGAGTTGGAAAGCTTGTTTGGCTTTATTGAAGCTATTATTGTATGTCCTTGTAATATGGATCGTCCATTCTTGCCATATAAGGATGAATTTGGTACCCTTATCTTTCCCACTGGTGAGTTTACTGGTGTCTACTATAGCGAGGAGTTGAAGTTCGCACATAAACTGGGTTATAAAATAACACCTCTTAGGGGTTATATCTTTGAGAAAAAGTCAACTCCCTTCGAGGGTTTCATTAAAGACCTTTATGAGAGCCGAATGGAAGCAAAGAGGGTAGGTAATGAACCAATGACATGGATCTATAAGATTCTTATGAACTCGCTTTATGGTCGATTTGGTATAAATCCTATTAGTACCATGACTGAGATCTGCGATCATAAGAGGTACGAGGAATTGATGAAGAAGGATAGCTTTATAACAGCTGAAAAGCTGACAGATACTGCTTATATTGTTAATTACCAGACTAATACGTTTGGAAACGAGGAGGAGTGGAAGGCACCAAAGATGTTGGCTGTTCACCTCTCAGCTGCCATTACAGCTTGTGCTCGTATATATATGTATCCATACCTTTCCAGAAAGGACTGTTATTATACAGATACTGACTCCATTGTGTTAGGAAGTCCTCTTCCATTCGATATGGTTTCTTCCGTAGAGATGGGCAAGTTTAAACTAGAATCCAAAGTCCGTAAAGGAATCTTTCTAGCACCTAAGAGTTACATGTTGGAGACAGAGGATGATAGAAAGATTATGAAACATAAGGGTCCAGCTAAGGAATATGTGACAGCTGAGTGGTTTCAAGAGATTATAGAAGATCGTACTAAGACGAGTGAGATCCCTGTGAAAGCTAATTTTCGAATCGATTGGAAACAACTCCGAGTAGTGAGGAAGGACATGCTCCTGAAACTAAGAGTCTCACTGAGTACGAAAAGGGAAAATGTCTATAACAGAAAGGATGTTTGGGTAGGTACAAAACCTAAACATGTGATTAACCTTGGAAATCAAGAAATGACCACTATTTACAATGAGCTCATGAGGATGAAGAAGAATGAGCTTCAATCCAATACCCATTCTAATGGGAATAGCACAACATCTGGTAATGAGAGCATGCCGGTTCCACCAATTCTCTATAAAACAAAAGCTGATAGTAGGAATGCTCGGATTAATAGATCAAAGAAAGACAGTGGCTCTCACAAGTGCCATAAACCCAAGCCCGATTCATAAGAGTAGTAGATGATGTTAGCCCTCACTAGCGTCTCTAGCTTCAACTCCAATTAGTGGTGCACGCAGAACTTAGGACCTCCGTTCTCCATGAGCCTCCTAAATCGAGTCAACTTCTCATTTGGTGATGGTAGCTCAGAGTCAGTCACCTGTCTACCACACACCGTATCTACATAGCTGTTGTAGGACTTGATGAGGTCAGAGACTTTCATCTGCCATTTCTTCTTATCTGTAGTTGGGGTGATTGAGTTTAGGAACTCTCTCAGATGATCAGAGGGCATGGGATTATGATCCAAGTGATAGTAGATGGATGGTATGTTATTAACATCCTTATTCTGATCCTGATAGTATGGATAAATTAGATTGTCCTTGATAAACTCATTAATTATACTCAGTGGAGACATCATGTTAATGAAGACCCTGATATATAGATCTGGAATAATCTTAACGTAAGGCAGAGTTGTGATAAAGTTATCGTGTACTGTGTAGATGGCTGCATCTTGACTCAGTAGTAACTCTATCATCTTCATGGCTATGTATGCATCCTTCTGATGAATGAAGTTAGCGCATGTGGATAATTGCGTCTTTCTCCTATCCCTTTTCTCGGTAGGTATATTGAGGGTTACCACTCTTCTTTTCCTTGTACTCCTCTCATAGACAGTGATTTTCTCCTTTACGAAGGACATATAATTTTGTTTTGTGGTGAAATAGGGTACCTTATAGACAATAGCTCTATCCTTTACTGAACACAGCCAACAGATGATGGTGATCAACTTCATAAAGTTAACTATATCAGGAAATTTATGATTCCAAAATTCTATGAAAAGCTTGGCGAGGTAAAAGCTATCACCTCGACTTATTAGTGAACCATATCTCAGCCTAATGTCACTTTCAATGCTGATCAGGGTCTTTCCATAGATCAAAGGCATGAAGAGTTTCTTAACGAGCTTTCTATCCAACCGAGATTCTATAATGTCTCTATTGGACTTATCATCTATTCGATTACATATAAACTCCCGGAAGTCCTTGCACAGATACATGTATACATCCTCTATCTTCCCATCAGGGTTTGGAATAAGGTTCGTTTTCCTAGCCATTTCCTCATTAAGTAAGAGGTAGCTCATGATCTGATAGGCACTTGCACTAGCATCTTGAGATATGGGTAATCGACTACATTCTTGAACTACATCATGACAGAGAGCTCTGACTATGAACAGAAATGGATCAGCAGCATCTTTGGCGACGTCTATGAGACTCTCATCAGAGGCAAGGATTTTACTTTTTCTATCTTCATACCATTTCCGTGCCTCACATTCCCGATCGAATTTCCTATACTTGAAGGCAGCAGCTATAGCAACTATGTCTCTTTCCGACTCTCTATCACCCTCTTTCACCTGATGACAGTGGTCAAAGACTATAAGACTTCTAGCTAGGTCACGCTCGTGATAATGGAGGATACCCGCGCGGTAAATTCTACCACGAAAGTCCATAAAGGCTGGTAGATAGAAAACATAATCCTCGTATGCGGTTACCAGCTTGATGATGTCGTCCTCATACCTAGCCCTTTGCACCCTCTTGGATAAATCCATTATGAGAGCACTAAGGCTAATAGCACTCTTTATAGTATCATCGTTGTAGTAAGACAACCTCATTAGATCGAAGGCTTTCTTAACATTCACACGTGCTAGTATTCCAGGCATGAGAAGACCTATTCTCTCCAAGGTCAGACGATTCTTATTAATGAACTCTAACATCCTCTTATTAATCCGAAATCCCTGTCTCTGCAATCCATTCAATATGGTACACATTTCCTTATATTTATGTTCATCCAACTCTATATTGAAGTTGTTTAAGTTATGAGATGATACAAGACTAGTGCCTTGATAACATTCTATGCTAGGAGTGCTTAAGTAACCACCTCTAAAATCAGATAAGAAGAGAGGTTTTCTTATTGGATAGTCAAAGTGTAACTCTATATCATGTGGGTGTTTCCAATCTATGGGTTTACTTACCATGGGAAGGTTTAGTTTCAAGGGGAGCATACGGAGATCAAAGTTACATACAGCGAATGAGTGTGTCTCTATATAAGCACTTCCTCTTTTTTTAACCACAACATTCTGAGCATCATCTATAATGGTCTCAATGGAAATCACATCTCTGGAGATCATAAACTCAAGGAGCTTCCTCCCTATTACATATTTATCACATTTCTGCTGCTCGATCACACCATCCAGACTATCATCCACATAACAACTCTTAACCTTCTTGAAGATATTAGCCTGTGTTCTTACAGTACTATCTAATACATTCAACAACTTGGATACTCTCACAACTGAGGACTCTTGAATACTGTGGAAGAGACACCCTAGGATATAAACGATGATGGCTTCAAGCGTATATTCTCCAAACTGAGAAATTATGCTATTAAAAATATCCTGAGAAATGTTTTTATACAGATATGACTTAGCATTTTCATGATGACTTCCTATCAATAATTTAACTAAGTTAGGACTCTCCTTAAAGATAGAGAACTCATCGAACCTAATAGTTAGGTTTTCAATCTTAATCTGCAAATCCTTTAATACATTGTCGTTTGGGTATGTATCATGACAGTTGAGTTTGTACTCCCTCTTGAACTCATCTAATACTTTTATAACCTCATCCTTTGGCCCATTCTCTCCATTATTTGAACAACTAACATCCATATCCCTATACAGTTTATCCCAAAACTCATTTATAATCTGATTTTCCTTTTTCATAATCTCGAAAGCTAGTTTAATAGCCAGTCGTTTGGTGGTTGGATTATAGGTGTAGAACGGAGGGCTTTCTTCAGGTGCTCAAAGGCCTTTAGACAGTCCTCACTAAAGAAGACGAAAGCCTTGGCAAGTAGCTCACAAACAAAGGGGTCTAGATACCTTGCTAATCAAGTCCTTAATGAATCAATCTTCTTCTATAGAAAGGCTCGAATAATCCAACCTAGAAAAGATCGGACTTGCTTGACATTCGTGGGAGGAGTGTCGAGATAGTATCTATCTTAGCCTTGTCAACCTCAATCCCACGCTCGGAAACAAGATGTCCAAGCACAATCCCTTGTTGCACCATGAAGTGGCTCTTTTCCCAACTAAGTACTAGGTTCGTCTCCTTACATCTAGTGAGAACTTTGGCAAGGTTAAGGAGACACTGGTCAAACGAGGTTCCAAAGACCGAGAAATCGTCCATGAAAACCTCGAGAAAGTCATCCACCATATCAGAGAATATCGACATCATGCATCGCTGAAAGGTGGCCGGAGCATTACATAGTCCGAATGGCATACTCTAATTGGTTGGCAAAGGTGCCATAAGGACATGTGAAGGTGGTCTTGTCCTGGTCATCCGGAAATACAGGCACTTGGTCCACCATCAAGAAAGCAAAGAAAAGTCACTATTGCCTGCAAGCCGCTCCAAGATGTCGATCAATCGACAGGCAGCGGGAACTTTCTGAGTTGCGGCATTCCATTTCCGGTAATCAATGCATACACGCCACCCACAGCCTCGACGTTTTGATTAGTATATACCTTTGGGGCTTCTACTCTAACATCAAGTTCTACAGTGATTCCAGCCTTTTTCGGGACCACGTCGAGTTGGGCTAACCCATTGTCAGAGATAGGGTATATGATGCCCACATCCAGCCACTTGACCACCTCCTTCTTCACTACCTCCCGCCGGGATTCACCGGATTCAACCTCCTCTGCATGTCTCTACAAGGTTTGACGGTTTCGTCAGTAGAAATGTGGTGCATACTTAAAGCTGGATGGCCCTTCAGATCTATCTGCTATCCTATTGCGGACTAATGAAAAGTCTCTCGACGCAGTCAATCAACTTCTCTTCTTGAGCTGGGCTTAGATGTCGAGGCAATAATCACGGGATGGTTCGGTCCTCAGAAATGGAGGGTCTCTGGGAGGGGTGTCGAGTTCAAGCTCAGGGGGATTGAAGGAATCAAGGGTAATGAACACCTCGTATCTCTTCGGGAAGAGGATCACACTTCACAGTCCAAGGATGAAGGACTTTCCAACAAAGCCTTGACCTCCTTAACATAGAAATCCTCCTCAAACTGACTTATCAAGGGTGTCATCCTGGGTCTTTGTGCAATAGGCTTGGGATTCTTCCTCTATCGGATCAACCATGAAAGATGCCCCCTCATCAGGTTTCCTACAGGCATCAAAGATGTGAAACCTAAGTTTCTTGTTCCCAAATGCAATTTCCATGTCCCCCGACTTGCAATTGATGCAGGCACTAGCTGTAGCCAGGAAAGGTCTTCCTAAAATCAGAGAGGCTTTCTTAGGTGCGTTATATACCAACAGACTCCCGCGGTTTCAGGAATGGTGCGAGACTGCGACACGTAGTCCGATAGCTTTTTAGTTAGTCACGGAATGGGAGAATGAAGTCCGATAGGCAGAGGACGTAGTGGAGGGTACGTTATACATCAATAGGGCTCCAGCCCGGAATGGAGTGGAGCTGTAGGACAGGGATGGAGGACGGAAGCATGCATCTTTCTTCATACCTAAACTGATTATATATGGCGGACACACCTATCGAGGACGGAAGCCCTTGTAAAAGCATCAGCTGCAGTGGACCTAACCTAAGAACGAGGAGGAGGAGCAGCAGCACAATCTAGCGGGTCAAGATCTCCATCACCAGGAGCTGTAGCAGACCGATTCCGGGACTTGCAGGAGCACGATCGCGGGAAAGCTCAGTCATCCCTTTGCTATAATACATACGCTTCCCTCCCGCACTTGAAATAAGAAATAGAAAATAGGCCTCCCGTGGAATACACATTTCTCAAGAGGCTTTCCCCTAAAAGCTACGCTTGCATCAATTACAAGGCGGTGTCCAAGATCAGTCACAGATGCCGTCAACACTGCTTTGGTTCTGCCTGAAAGCCCGTGAACCAACTCCACTGTCCAACTCTTCTTGAACACCCGCCCTTTTTGCATGAAAATGCCCGACCGCAAAAGTTTGGACCCCGGCAACTACTGCTACTGCTTTTAAGCAAGGATGTTAAGCATCGCTTTTCTCCTGCTGCCTCAACTGCTTGTCAACACAACAACGGGTTTTAGCTCCACTACGTTTCACTACGTGTCGCTCCCTCCTCAATCAACTGTTACCTTACTCAGTTGTTCCCTCCCCCTCCTTGGCCGCCCGGAAAGAATAGAAACATCAGCTAGAAGCCTCTCCTTTTGCTCGACTCCGTTTCCGCTCGCACTGTTCACAGGAAATTCTCCCTCTGCCTCCTCAGACCGACCCCGGGTAACTTCAACAGCATCCGAGTTGGTTGCTTCCCCTAATTACTAGACCGACCTGACCTGCCCGCTCGTAGCTTAGACCTCACCTCTTGCGGACTAATGAAAAGTCTCATAAACCTGCCCTTCATTGGTTAAGGTATTTATACAACAGTCCTCGGGCAAATGAATCAAATGTTGCACGCGGTAAATCAGTGTTATTTAAATTGAGAGCTCAAAATATATAATAGCCTAAAAAAACCGGGGACCTGAGCGTGGATTGCCTGAAGTTGTTCCCAATCGAAGACCCGCGGTCGATTGGATTGCTTTCCTTAACTCTCGACTACGTCTCGCTGCATATAACTAGCTTTTAAAAGGGTTGCTTTTACGGCAACGGCACGTGCTTCCTCCACTACGGCTTAAGCCTGCCTTCGTGTCGTTCCAGTTGCTTGTCTAACACCAGTGGAGCGGTTGATGTTCCCTCGGTCGTGTCGAGTTACCTGACCCCCGGAAGCAGCAAAGCCTGATGCAGTTCCAGTTATCTTTCCTGGTAAAGTAAGTGACATTCATCGACATCCCGGTGACCTTAGCTTAGCCAGTAGCAGCAATCCCTGCGAGCTTATAGTCCGCGAAGCTATGTGGTGCGAGCTTTAAGTAGTGAAACGATACGACACGCAGCGGAGCGGAGTGGAGGAAGAAAGGCTAAAAAGCAAAGAAGGAGGAAAAAAATCTTGTTTGTTTAATATCAAAAAGCGGAGACCTAACTGAAATCCCACTAAAGTCGCAGGGGACCTCGTATCCCAATCTGAAGTGGAAGCGGGAGGAGTAGGACCACCCCGTTCAAGAGAAAGAAATCCCCCGGGACCTTTGGATTGATTGACACCTCCCCTCGGGCTCATGCTCATTCAACAAGACCGACCGTGATCAGACCTCATTCACCAGGGTTACTACCAGGAGCTGACCGGGAAAACGATACAAACTAACCACACCAGGAGCACAACCCAGTTTGCGTTTACCCTGCTTCGCCATAAGCTCCGTGTTTTCAGTGAGAAGGAGGAAATGCGCCACCTCACTTGTTGTTTGCCCTCCCTGTCAGTAGTTCCCGTGGAAAGACCTGTTAGTTGTCGGTTCCTCGTCCTCATTGACACCTCCCCGTCCTCCCATCAACGGAGGTAAATGGTTTTGTAACATAACTCCAACGTCGGTCGGAAGGTCACTCGTTCTTTCCTCAATCAGAAGTCCGGACACCCGGCACTCCCTCGCTCCTTTCCAACACGGTTGTCCTAACCTATATCTATAACCAAATAAAACTGATCCGACCGGCAAAGCAATCAGCAGTAGCTTAGCCCGGGCACCTAGCATCACTAGCAGCGGATCCGTCCGTCACTTCCGTAGTTCCTGTTGCAGACCGTGAACCCCCGTCAGTAGCTGAAGGACCGGTAATTATTAGTCACACGATAGTTTGACTGACCGGGGACCTATCACAAGGAGCAGTAGTGGACCTCACCTCGGGATCATTCGACAACTGTGTAAAGATCTAAATCCCCAGGTGCGTAAACATACCAATCTGCAGTGGTTGTTGTCCTAGCATCAGTGGCTTATCGAGTCGAGGACCC